TGTATTTTCTAAAGGGTCTTTCCTATGATGAATGATGGAGTTCTTCATCAAAAAAATTGCCTTAATACTAGAAGATATAGAGCGGGTAGCGGGAATCGAACCCGCATCGTTAGCTTGGAAGGCTAGGGGTTATAGTCGACGTCAATATCCCAGTTTGAACGTCTCTAATTCAAAACCGAACATGAAACTTTGGTTTCATTCGGCTCCTTTATGGAAGATGGAAAAATTCCTAGATTGAAGATAAGGTATGAACCCACTTCAAAAAATCTACCCATATCATCTATGTCAGCTTTTTGGCTGAATGCATTCCAAATGATTGGCTTTCTAGATGATCCCTCTAGAAGAAGGTGATTCTACCAATCTTTCTAGTTACTTCGTTCTCTATTTCGCTTTGTTTAAAAGGAGCCCAATAGGAAAAAGAGTTTGTTTCCACCGAGCTAAAATAATAAGGTGATGTCTCTAGTAAACTAAAGTCATCATTTACTAGCTATTTTGCTTGCATTTTTTCTCGAAAACTCAAAAAAAGTGGAAGATTTAGTTACGATTAGAAAACTTATTTTCTATCTTTATCCATAGACCTTGTACTTACTACTCAGTTAATTGAAAGTTGATCCACTTTCCAAATTTTGTTTCGCAAGTTCAGAATTCCATTTATTTTTCAGTAAACTGTGGACGGAACTCGCGAGAATTGATTTTGTCCCCGAATGGATTATTTCCAGGGAAAGGATTAAATTCCTTTGAGAAATAAAGTTTTTGGTCGGAATTAGGAATAAAACCGAATGACCCCTTAACTAGTAAGAAGGTTCCTAGAACGAATCACACTTTTACCACTAAACTATACCCGCTACAATCCCATTATTGGATACAAATGGCCTTTTGTCAAGCTAAGATCATAAAAAATCATGAAAATGAGAGGGATAACATTTTGTACAAGAGTTTTGAATTTGATGAGATTTGGAGAAGAGGGTAAATGATCGGTTCTTGTGCGGGAAGCATGTTGCTAGATCCAACTCGCTCAAAGTATAATCCAAAATAAAATGGAGTGTCGAAAGTTGCATTTTCGTTATTCGAGAAAAAGCAGTCAAGTAACTAAAAATGGGAGAAAAAGGAATTGGAGAGGTACTTTTGATAGACGCAGGGCCAGCAAGTTATCGCGTAAGGATGGAAATTGTCCTTTTTTTTTGCTCGTGCTTAAAATAGAGTCAAAAATCGAGTAAGTCTTTTTTGTTGTCAACTAAGAGAAATTTCGTTCGATTTTCATGGAATCAAAAATGACCGGGCCGGGGAAACAAAAGGTCCTTTCGACGAAAATCCAAGCAAGGAAGTCCTCGTTCTTTATCTTTTATTTTCTTTAGATTATATTTTCGTTTTATCGAAAAAGAATCACTAAGCAAAGTTTTACATATTTTGAGAATTAAAGAGAAAGAAAGACGGTTTTCAATCGTTTTTTCATAGGGAATCTAACATATTATGAATTATAATTATCTTTCCTCAATAGGGAGAGATGGCTGAGTGGACGAAAGCGGCGGATTGCTAATCCGTTGTACGAGTTATTCGTACCGAGGGTTCGAATCCCTCTCTTTCCGTTTTCGTCCATAACTTGATATTTTCGTTCAAATTTCACCCTAGTTAATTGTGTGGAATCGAGAAAAAATCTTAAGAAAATGAAAAAAAAATCGAACTAGAAAAACCAAAAAACCTTTATTCTTCACGCCCCGGATTACGTCCTGGGTCGTTAGATAGGAATCCAAAGATGAAGAGAGAAACAAAGAATATTACTACTGTGTAAACGAAAAGTTTGAGCGTAAGCATTACACAATCTCCACGAGCCTTTTTGGAAAAACGAGAAAAGAGAATAGATTGTCCATTTTTCTCACCCATATTCTCTTTTCACACCCAGAGGTTTTTCGAACTCGAAAAGAAGTCTATCAGGTCAATTAAGAGTCTTTGCTTTCCCAAGATCACCTCATGTCCATCATCAGATATGGGCGTGGAAGTCTACTTCGGCAGAAAATCACCTAGTATTTAAGGCCTTTCACTGGAAAAAAGGTCCGAGTGGGGGAATGGGGCGAGCCAGATTTCATTTCGTGCGGCGATCTTACAATTGCAGCGCTTGCCTCAAAGAGTAATGTGGGAAAGACTTAGTTGATCGTATCGAGCGTTAGAAATTTTTCTCGAAGAAAGCGTGTATTTTCTCGGATAGTCTAAGATAGTAGTTTTTCTCTTTTTTTCTCTTATCGAAAACTTACAGCAGCTTGCCAAACAAAGGCTAAAAGAAAAAAGAACAGGGGTATGACTGGCATAATATCTATGATTGGATTTAAAAAAGCATAGGCTTCGGGCAAGTTAGCAAAGAAAAGGCTAGTTGGATAAAGGAAAGAATTAAGGCAGATACAGATCAAACTAAAGAGATTAAACATAGCAGACATTTTTTCTGGGCGCTAATTGCAATTTGATTGAGTTCTTGAGATAAGGAAAACAGAAGAAAGTAAGTTAAACAAAAAAATCTTTCTTGTTCTTTGAACCGGCCCAATCAAAAATCTTCCAATTCTCAAAGGCGAATAGAAGAAATCATGTTTTCGTCTACTATTTTAATTCTATTTTCTCTAATGATCAATAAATTCAGTCCCATTCTATACCTACACGGGTCAAATTTCTAGCAAAAACCTAGAATCTAAATAATTTTATTACTTCGTCTCTATAATCTCTTAGCATGAAATTGTCGCGAACGATTTGGGCAGGTAATTAGTATACAACTAGACTGTGGATTATCTAAAGAAAATTTACGTGACATAACTTGACTTGACAAGAGTTCTTTTTGTCACTATTATAAATAGTGACTGGACACCCAATACAACTGGGGCGTCGCCAAGTGGTAAGGCGCCGGGTTTTGATCCCGCCAGTCGAAGGTTCGATCCCTTCCGTCCCAAGCCGCCCGGCCGTTGCGGGTGGTCTTTTTCAAAACTATGATTTATTTAAAGTTTTGAAAAGTTTTTTTAATAAGCCGTTGTCGAAAATTGTTTTTATTTTAATTTTCTAGGAGGTCCAAAATGGTTTTTATTTTTATATAATTTGTAATTCTATTAATTCTCTCCCACGTTCCAAATGGTTACTACCTTAAAAAAAAATTCTATAAGTCTATATAAAAAAAAAAAATATTAAGGATATTACATGATCATTAATGGATTTTCTAGGGGGAAAAAAACCCCTTGTGACTACGCTACTGTCCCCGAAAAAAATGTCGGGGGGGAAAAACTTCCCCCATGTGAACACGAGCCTTGCCCGGAGTTAATTCCGGGTGGCTGCAAAGACTCTGGTAGGTATCCTGGGGATTATCGCAAGAGACCCCATTGCGGGAGCTACTCGAGTACCACTCGTACCCAAGTCTGTCCATTTAAGAACTTATGGTCTCGACTCCATTACCGTAACTACTCGAGTACCACTCGTACCCAAGTCTGTCCATTTAAGAACTTTTGGTCTCGACTCCATTACCGTAACTACTCGTGTGCCACTCGTACCCAAGTCTGCCCATTTACGAACTTGGGGTATCGACGCCATTACGGTAACTATTCGTGTGCCCCTTTTGAAAAAGATAAATTCGGGTCGGGGTGGCGGTTGGGAGAAACGTGGTTGAAACAACATGTACAAGAACTGGAACAAAAATATGCGAATCGGCTTGAAGTCAAAAAACTTCTCTACTCTAAGCTAAGCCGGGCCGCCCAAAAACACCAAGGAAAGCCAAATTATAGGTTCCTTGGATTTTTGCACGGTGCCATAGAGGCGGTGAAAACTCTCACCGAAATCAGGAGCTAGAATTCAAAGCTAGAATCATAAATATAAGAGGAATGATATGGTTAAACTTCGTTTAAAACGGTGTGGTAGAAAGCACTGTACGACTTATCGAATTGTTGCAATTGATGTTCGCTCCCGAAGACAAGGAAGCGAGCTTCGAAAAGTGGGTTTTTATGATCCGATAAAAAAGCAAACGCATTTAAATATTCCGGCGATTGTATATTTCCTTGAACGGGGCGCTCAGCCTACCGAAACGGTTCGTGACATTTTAAAAAAGTCTGAGGTTTTTAACGAATTTTGTTCCAATCAACTAAAATGGAATTAATTTACGGGTTTCGGCTATCCCTTGCAAGAATTTTGCTTTATTGTGTTTATTTTTTGACTAAATTCGAGATCTTTGTCCACTTCGGATTTTGCTTTCCCGTATCGAAACTTTGTTGTACCGATATAGCGCCAATCTAACCCAAGTTTTTTATGTTATTGACAACAATGCATTGACCAAATATAATGCAGCGTGATAAAGAGATCCCTTTCTCAAAAGGGGATCTCTTTATTTCCGTCTCATTGGTTTGGTTTTTGCCTAACTTTCATTAAAACAGAGTTCCTTGGATGGACTTTGCTAAATGCATTATTGTTATGGCTTGAAAAGGTGAATAACAATGGCATAAGGAAGAATCTCTCATTATTTCATTTCTGGTTTTTTCTCAAAAAATGTCTTGTATTTGCTAGTCCCTTTTCTGTTCATAATGGATTCGAAACTTGATTTTGATGTTTTGATTCACTTGTTGAATCATTTTTTTCATTCTGATTCTATCTCCCTCTTTTTGATTCTATTTGGGTTGCTAACTCAATGGTAGAGTACTCGGCTTTTAAGTGCGACTCGGATCTTTTACACATTTAGATGAAGTGATGAATTCATCCACACCATCGGTAACGTTTGGAAGACCACGACTGATCCTAAAAAGGAATGAATGGAAAAAATAGCATGTCGTAACAACCAAGAGTTCTGAGAATCTTTTCTTCTTTCCCGAGGGAGACAAAACTTTGTTTTTCTTGTTGAGCGGAAGCCACATCGATTCAATTTAGGGTTGGGTCCAATGGATAAATGGATAGAGCCGTCTGGCTTCAATTAATTTAATGAAATGCTAAGGAACGAAAAAGCCACGAGCTCCCACTCATTCATTTGAATGATTGCCCGATCTAATTAGATGTTAAAACTATATTAGTGCCTGAATACGGGTAAGGGCTTATCCGATAAGCGGATTCTTTATTTTTTCATGAATCCTAACTATTAGCATTCTCCATGCGAGAATGGAGCTGTGTGTGTATAAGAAAGAGTAGATTGATAACAAACTTTCCAAAATCAAAAGAGCGATTGGGTTGCAAAAATAAAGGATTTCGAACTATCTTGTTATCCTAAAAATGGAATAACGAAAGGATCGAGAATCCGGTGAGAAGTTTATCTGTATCCGCGGTATCGCTTCGTTATCTTAATTGAAAATACCCCGTTTTGACTGTATCGCACTCTGTATCATTTGAGAACGTCCAAAATCCTTTACCTTTGGTTCAAATAACATTCAAAATGGAAGAATTTCCAAATTCTTTAGAGCTTGATAGCTTGCAACAACAGGACTTCTTATATCCCCTTATCTTTCAAGAGTATATTTATGCCCTTGCTCATGATCATGGGTTAACAAGATGTGTTTTAGTAAACAATGCAGGTTCTGCCAATAAATTCAGCTTACTTATCGTGAAACGTTTAATTACTCGAATGTCTGACCCAAAATTTTGGATTCATTCTATGAATGATTCGAAACAGCATACAGTTTGGGGGCGCAACAAGAATTTTGATTTTCAAATGATATCCGAAGGATTTTCTGTCATTATGGAAATTCCCTTTTCGCTCCAATTGCTATCTTCCCTAGCAAAGCACCAAAAGAAAGGGAAAGGGATAGTAAAATCTGCTAATTTACGATCAATTCATTCCAGTTTTTCGTTTTTCGAGGACAAAATTTCCCATTTAAAGTATGTGTTGGATATCCTAATCCCTTATCCAATCCATCTCGAAATCATAGTGCAAGCTCTTCGCTACTGGCTCAAAGATGCTTCGTCGTTGCATGTATTACGAGTCTTTCTCCATGAGTTTCATAATTGGAAGCGTCTTGGTACTTCAAAGAAAGTCAGTCTTTCTTTTTCGGACCGAAATCAACGATTCTTCTTCTTCTTATATAATTTTCATATATATGAATACGAATCCGTCTTTATCTTTCTTCGTCACCAATCTTTTCATTTACGATCAACCTCTTTTAGCGCGCTTCGTGAACGAATCTATTTCTATGGCAAAATAGAGCATCTTATAGAAACCGTGGCTGGGGCTTTTCAAGGCAATCTATGGGTGTTCAAAGACTCTTTGATGCATTATGTTAGGTATCAAGGGAAAGCAATTCTTGCTTCAAACGGTACGTCTCTTTTGATGCATAAATGGAACGATTACTTTGTCAATTTTTGGCAATCTTATTTTGACCTTTGGATTCAACCACGAAGAATCCATATAAACCAATTAGCAACCCATTCCCTTGACTTTCTCGGGTATTTTGCAAGTTTGCAGCGAAATACTTTCCCAATACGTAATCAAATGTTAGAAAGTTCATTTGTAATCGAGTATGCTATTAAAAAGTTTGATACGAATCTTCCACTGATTCCCCTGATCTCATCTTTAGCTAAAGCCAAATTTTGTAATATATTAGGGCATCCTAGTAGTAAGGCCATTTGGACCGATTTATCAGATTCGGAGATTATTGACCGATTCGGGCGTATATCCAGAACTCTTGCTCATTATTATAGCGGGTCTTCAAAAAAAAAAACTTTGTCTCGAATAAAGTATATACTTCAACTTTCTTGTGCTCGAACTTTAGCTCGTAAACACAAAAGTACTGTAAGGGCTTTTTTGAAAAGATTCGGATCAGAATTATTCGAAGAATTCTTTACGGCAGAAGAAGAAGTTCTTTCCTTGACCTTTCCAAGAGCTTCTTTTGTTTCACGGACGTTTCATCAAAAAAGGGTTTGGTATTTAGATATTATTTGTATAAATGATTGGGCCAATCATGACTGATTCTGTATGAAAGCGCGTAAATAGAAATGTTGATTAGAATTGACGCTAATAATAGCACTAAGGAAGAACGGGCAAAATTTTTCCTTATTACTATTCTGAAATTGACTTGTAAGAAGGGTCTAAGTATTCCGCTTTTTGTCTAATGTCGGAACTGAATTTTCGATGTATACAGAGGGAAAGCCGTGTGCAATGAAAACTGCAAGCACGGCTTGGGGAGAGGTTGTTACTTATTTCATCGGTAACATTATCGACTCCATCCGACTAGTTCCGGGTTCGAATCCCGGGCAACCCATTGTTTGATCGTGTGATGTTATTACTTCTTTATCCAGTAAAGTAGCAGAAAGTAGAATTAGGGCTAGGAATTTTGATTTCGTGAATAGGGCAAGCGAAGACTCCCTTTGCTAGGTTTAGGTAAAGGGCTAGGAAAAAATTCCTATTTTGGAGTGTTGACACTCTTTTTAACAAAAGTACTAAAAAGAATCGTTTTTTACACTTATAAATAGGGCCGGGCATTCTATATCCCTATCGAGGATTATTCGATTGGGTTTCGGTGCGATCGGCTAAACGGACTCGTGTTCGAATTGGAACTTCTCACA